GGCGCTATTTCAATATTCTTTGATTTCAAAGGAACATTATCAATCATCTAAAAAATGGAATACAAAAAAAAGAATAGAAAAAAGCCGGCTATCGGAATCGAACCGATGACCATCGCATTACAAATGCGATGCTCTAACCTCTGAGCTAAGCGGGCCCACATCACAGAAATCTTATATGCATAGTAATTGACTAAACTACTGGAATTGGAATCTTAGTTATTAACTAGTCAATATTATATTGAATATTCTAGAGCATAAGGATTAATATAGCGATCTAGAATTTCGATTTATCACAATTCTAATACTAATAATAGTGATTGTAAATATTGTTAATATTCTTTTATTTTCAATTATTTTCAATTTGAATTGAATGGTAAATATTATTTTTCATTTCTTTTTTTGGCATTGGAAATACTTTTTATTACAGTTCTATATTTGATTCTATATTATATATCTATATCTCTCTCATTCTATATTTAATTTATTTCAAATTCTAATTGTTTAATGGAATGGTTAGTTATAACTAATGAGACATTCCTCCGTTTTCAGGCGAAAGTTAAAAAACAAGAATCGATCGTTCAAGTATTCCAAATTGAATGGCAAAATGACAGGAAGCGAGACATATAGATCGGGTATATATCCATCTATATTGAATTGCGGATTCCGAAATGATAAAATCATTTTTGATTGGACAAAAAAAGGGTCTCCTATAGAAGATAGTTAAGAAAATCAAAGAGGAGAAAACACGTTTTCGAGATAGGAATCGGTATCTAATGAATTCAATGGTTCCAGTATAAATGAAAGAAAAAGAAAAAGGAATGACATCCCAACGGGATCCTAATCTCAAAACAAAAAGAAAGGGGGATATGGCGAAATTGGTAGACGCTACGGACTTAATTGGATTGAGCCTTGGTATGGAAACTTACTAAGTGATCACTTTCAAATTCAGAGAAACCCTGGAATTAACAAAAATGGGCAATCCTGAGCCAAATCCTGTTTTCTCAAAACAAACAAAGGTTCAGAAAAAAAGGATAGGTGCAGAGACTCAATGGAAGCTATTCTAACAAATGGAGTTAAATGCGTTGGTAGAGGACGAAACTTCAGAAAGAAAAAGAATGAAGTGCAGGAGAACCGTATATACATACGTATTGAATACTATATCAAATGATTAATGACGACCCGAATCCGTATTTTTTCTATAAAAAATAGAAGAATTGGTGTGAATCCATTCTACATTGAAGAAAGAATCGAATATTCATTGATCAAATCATTCACTCCATAGTCTGATAGATCTTTTGAAGAACTGATTAATCGGACGAGAATAAAGATAGAGTCCCGTTCTACATGTCAATACCGGCAACAATGAAATTTATAGTAAAAGGAAAATCCGTCGACTTTAAAAATCGTGAGGGTTCAAGTCCCTCTATCCCCAAAAAGACTATTTAACTCCCCAACTATTTATCCGACCCCCTTTCCTTAACGGTTCCAAATTCCTTATCTTTCTCATTCACTCTATTCTTTTAGAAATGGATTTTTTTCTAAGAGTAAATGGTTTTCTCTTATCACAAGCCTTTTGATATCTATGATACACATAGAAATGAACATCTTTGAGCAAGGAATCCCTAGTTGAATGATTCCCGATCAATACAATATCATTACTCATACTGAAACTTACAAAATCATCTTTTTGAAGATCGAAGAAATTCCCCGGCTTTGAGAAAATTTGTTAATCGACTTATTTGACATAGACCCAGTTCTATGATAGAATCAAATAAAATAAGGATACCACCCAAAGGACTCGAAATCCTCATGTTAACGGTTCCAATTTCCAATCCAGATTGGTAGGATAGAGGACTGGAAATCCTCGTTCCAATCTAATCTGGGTTGGAAATCGCCGGGATAGCTCAGTTGGTAGAGCAGAGGACTGAAAATCCTCGTGTCACCGGTTCAAATCCGGTTCCTGGCACATGATTAATTTGTATGGGTCTCTCTTCCCTAGAATTAATTTCGAATTAATTGATATGAATCAACATACATATTCTTTTAGAGTCTAGATTAGAATAATAGCTTTATCCAGTTTGGCGAGATATACCCCATCTAGAACATAGATGGGTAGAGTTTCTTAGATAAAGTATCTAAAAGAATTGGATTCTATCTCCTCTTTTTTTCTCCTCTCGTTCAAATCAAACGAATTTGTTTGAATACGTAATATATATTCGAAAGGTCAAATTAGTTAATTGTTGAAAGGCTCAAAAGTCAAATCCGAATCTAGGGGGGTTGAAATAGACAAGATTCATCTCAGATCCAAAGAAATAGAATCCGATATTATCTCATTTCTTTGTCTTTTCTTTCATCTTCGATTTCTCCATTCATTCCTATATGCCTTTCTAGAACCCGTCTAAGTAATGTGCGCAGTACAAAGTTCATGATGCAGAACTCATTTGGTTCATCCTATTGGTGTGCCCCATCCGAAAGAAGTATCTTCCAACTAAATGTGAGA